TGAGTACTATTTTAAAATAGTAATATAAATAATATAAATTAAAAGTTGAAGTTAATTGAATAACAGAAGAAGAAGTTCCATTTACTCAATGAATTACTCCCCTCTAAAACTTTTTGTTTGTTTACTACTTATTATTTCTTATGTTTTTATTTATTTAAAATAATGAATGTATGAATCTAAACAAAAGAGTTCGATATATCCGGAAAAAATATTAATCTTTGGTGAACAAGAGAAAAAGCATTATTATTTCGATACAAGACGACACAAGAAAAGGTAGAAGTCCTTTTTCTTGTGTCGAATAGAAGATTAGGAAGACTTATAATCCTTCCTAGAGGTACCTGTTCCTTTCATTTCATTTATCCAGTCCTTGTCTTGTATCTTCTTCCTTTGTTTTTGTATACCTATTGGCTAGTGCCTAGTACTAAAAATGGAATACAAGTAATGAATTCCATAGATCTCGCAAAAATAGTATAAACAAGAAACAAAGGAGGTTTAAGGAAGTTTACAGAAATACATATTTCATTTTTTTGATCGACAAGAATTCAGCGCTTTTTATCAACTTGATGGTAAAGGAATTTCTGGATCTAGAAATTCATTTCATATAATTGAACCTTTTCAAACTGTTTCTTTTTAAGAACCAAAAAAATTTGTGCCAAAATAACAGATGCCAAGAAGAACAAAAGGCCTTGGACGCGTAATGGATCTTGAAGCACTATTTCCGCATCTCCCTGACCAAACCCCCCTACATTAGGATTGCTTGTTAATGGTTGATCAAGCTTGATAGATTCACCCTCTGAAACAAGAAGTTCTGGCCCTGGAGGTATAATATCAACCGCTTGGTGTCCATCCGATGCATCAACTATGGTTATTTCATATCCCCCCTTTTCTTTACGTACTATTTTGCTTACTATACCCGCGGATGTAGCATTATAGACTGTATTGTTACTCTTGCTCCCATCAGGATAAATCTGACCTCTTCCCCTGTTCCCACCTACATATATAGGATATTTTAAGAAGTTAACATCTTTCTTTGTAGCAGGGTCGGGGGAAAGAATGGGAAAGACGATTTCACTGTATTTTTGACCTGGAACAGGACCTATCACAAGAATATTTCTTTTATTAGGACGATAACTCAAAAAAGACAGATTTCCTATCTTTTCTTTCACCTCGGGAGAAATACGATCGGTGGGAGCTAATTCGAATCCCTCGGGTAAAATAAGAACAGCCCCCACGTTCAAAGCCCCTTTTTTACCATTAGCAAGGACTTGTTTCACTTGCATATCATAAGGAATTCGAACAACTGCTTCAAATACAGTATCAGGAAGTACAGCTTGCGGAACTTCAATATCCACAGGCTTATTAGCTAAATGGCAATTGGCGCATACAATTCGCCCGGTTGCTTCTCGTGGATTTTCATAACTTTTCTGCGCAAAAATGGGATACGCATTTGAAATAGATGCTCGAGTTATTACATATATCATGATCGATACAGAAATAAATCGAGTCATCTGTTCCTTTACCCAAGAAAAAGTATTTCTATTTTGCATGATCCAATCATTGATCCCGGAATTTCTACAATAAATTAGATAGGGAACTATACTAGTTACCTATCCACGAGTCTGCCATTGTACTGAAAAAATTCTACGAAAATAGGACGAAGACCTTGAAAAGTATAAAGAATGAGAAAAATAGAAAATGCCTTTTTTATACGTGAAAAATTTTTTTGATTGATATCAGGAGATCAAATAAGTTCTTCATTCATTCATTGAATGATAAATGACTACAAGCGAAGGAGATACGCGATTTAAAAAACGGAAGATCCAATATTTCACAATTGTATCTAGAATAACTGGAAAAGTGGAAACAAGACCAGATATAATTTGCTCATTATGAGCCAATCCAAAATCATTGTAGATCGAACCAATCATTAGTTCCCAACCATGGGTTGAGTGAAATCCGATCCATAAATCAGTAACTAAAAGAATAGAAAAAGCTTTTATTGTGTCACTTAAGTTATAGAAGAATTCCTGAATCCAAGAATTCAGAATAACAAGTTCCTCATTACCCAGAATAAAATAACCACTTAGAATAGTAAAACAGATTATATTTGTCGACAAATGCAAAATGATATGGAGATGATATTCATTATGTGTTTTGACCAATTGTATCGTTTCTTTGTGTATTCCTATACGAAGTTTTTTTATATGTGTCTCTGGGTATTCTTTTATCATTTCATCCAACAAGAATAGTTCTTCTAATTCTAGGAATTTTTCTAGAACATTTTTCTCTTGAATATCATTCAAAAAATTTTCGGATTGCCTAGTATTCCACCAATGAATAATCCAAGGTTCCAGACTTTTTTGAAATGAGAGAGAGATCCACCAGGGCAAAAATATTATAGATAGAAGATATGGGAGGGAAGTCAATGCTTTCTTTTTTTTCATTTTTTATCTGTGAATTGTTAATGAACTGCTTCATTTGTCAACTTTATCTGATCTTATATTTCTCTAAAGCACGAGTTCTATAACAAGGTATCAAACCTATTGATCTATTCCCAGTTTTTTGTAAAAATGTAGTCCTTAGATCTAGAAAAAGGAATATAGAAATAGAATTAAGGATCCCGTTTCGGATGAAATATATATATATTTCTAATAGAATAAGTAAATTCTAAGTAAATGAGATTTCCGAATATCTCAATTGGATAAATCCGAACGAATTTCATTTGTTCCTTTTGAAAAAAATTCAAAAAACTTCAATTGGTACGCGCAGGAAATAGGCCAATTCGGCAGCTTTTTGTTCAATTTCTCGTGGAGTCAAATTCTCATCAGTACGAGTCAAGGGGATGGTTCCTTGGCCTCTGATTTCCATATAAAGAATACGACGAGGAAAAAGACCCTCTTTAACCTCCATTCTGATTGATTGGATATCTTTCATAAAGAAGCGAAGGAAAATGCGACGATTTATTCCGGGGAATCCCCAACGAAAAATGCACATTATTCCTTCTTTTCTATCGAATCGATCATAACCACTACCTACATTCCACGATATTGTGCACCACAAATAGGAACTAATGAATAAACCCGCGATCCCATAGAACGACATCACGATCCCTTGTGGAAAAAAAAGAATTTGTTGAGAAGGAAATCCAGGTATCAGATTCCTACCAAGATAACTAGAAATTCCAACCACTAAGAATCCTAGTGAACCTAAAAAAAGAATACAGGCCCAGCAAAAATTACTTGCTTTTCGAGACCCTGTTATAAGTTCTATCCATATATGTTCTGATCGCCAGTTCATACTATACTAGATCCGATTGCATTCGATTGGAATTCAGAAAAAAAAATTTGACTTTACTTTTCTTGATGCCAAAGTAACTTTCATCAACTAAAACTATTCTGATATGAACCCTTAGGAGTAATTGGTTAGATACATTGACTTTCTATTATAAAAATATTTGCCGATCATTTTTATAACCCGCATATACATGGATTTATACGGATATCATGTATCCGCATGCATAACAGTTCTTTCATTTGTATTCGGAAAAAAGGCACATATCATACCACATTACACTAAACAAATATCTGTACCAAAAAAATTTCTGTATTATGATTCAGTGTTGAAATAAATTGTTTCAATTTGACCCCATCAGGTCTAGACAATCTTATTTTTTTGTACATGAAGAAATAAAGAAGCCATTGCAATCGCCGGAAATACTAGGCCTACTAAAGGGACAAAAATAGAGGGTAAGTTAAGATCTGTCATAGAACGGGTACCTCAATTTAATATTTGTATCTATTATAAATATAAAGATATCTTAAGTATATCTATTATATTAGAATTATTATAAATAATATTAAGTACTTAATAAGTGCAAGGAATGAGAACTAAATGCAAATTTAGTGTACCTATTCATCTTTCTACACGAATATGTATGACAATCCACTTTAAGTTTAAGAAATTTTATGAATTCTCCCGTCCTTAATACTCTTTCTATCTTTCTAATAAAATAAAGAGTTTTTTTTTATATTAAAGATAAAGAGTTTCTTATAAGTTCGCGACTCTAACTAAACTAATTCAACCCAACAAAAAGGGATTAGATTTCTAATAAAAAATGGAAGTTCTTGGTAGGCAAGGCATAGAAATCACTTCTATTTTTTCTAGATTTTAATATTTTCGTTTTATTTCTATATTATATATATCTTTTTTTCAAAGGAAAGAAACCGTGTAGCTGAAATAACTCACTCAGAACGCCTTTTAAAAGATTACGCGGTATGATTGGGTCGAATAAGCCCTTCTGGAATGAATACTCAGCTGCTTGTGAACCGTCGGGTACTGTTTTATTCAATGTTTGTTCAATTACTCTTTTACCTGCAAAAGCAATGTACGCGTTAGGTTCAGCAATAATGACATCTCCCAACATACCAAAACTGGCCGTTACTCCACCAGTTGTAGGGGATGTAAGGATTGATACATAGAATAACTTTTTATTTGATTGATAATTATATGAAGCAGAAGATATTTTAGCCATTTGCATCAAGCTCAAACTTCCTTCTTGCATACGTGCTCCTCCGGAAGCACACACAATAATAACAGGTAGAGATCGATTAGTAGCATACTCGATCAAACGAGTGATTTTCTCGCCTACTACAGATCCCATACTACCCCCCAAAAACTGAAAATCCATAACCCCAATTGCTATGGGAATACCATTTAATTGACCTATGCCTGTTTGAACAGCTTCAGTTAAACCTGTCCTTCGTTGATAAGAATCAATACGATCTCTATAAGGTTCCTCCTCTGAATGAAATTCAATGGGGTCCATGGAGACCATATCTTCGTCCATAGGATCCCAAGTGCCCGGGTCAATCAAAAGTTCGATTCTATCTGAACTACTCATTTTCAAATGATATCCACACTGCTCACAAATATTCATTTTTGATCTAAAAAATTTTTTATAATTTAATCCATAACAATTTTCGCATTGAACCCATAAATTT